CTTGATTATCTAAACGAACTTGGAACATATTATTGAAATTGAAAAAGTGATTCAGATTTAGTAATTAAACTTTCCAAAATTAATTTTTGTTCTTTCATCCCATCGCAAATCCTCTTGAAGTATTAACTAATGTAAGAGGAATCGAGAGGAATGGTATTAGAAACCTATTCTTTAAATCTCTTTTTTTAACAAATAAATAAGAAGTCTGGGTCGAATTCGGATATTAAAAAGATTACCATATATAACACAAGATTTCTCCTCCAATTCTTTCGAGTCGAGCTTCCCGGTCTGTCATTATACCTCGAGAAGTAGAAAGAATTACAATGCCCATCCCACCCAAAATTCTAGGAATTTTTTGATAGTTAGAATAAATTCGTAAACCTGGTCGGCTGATTCGTTTTAAATTTAGACTAGTTCTATATGGTCCTTTCTTCTTCCTTCTATGGCGTAGGATTAAAACCAAAAATTTTTTGTTTTCTTCCCGATGTTTCCTTACATTTTCAATAAAACCCTCTCGTAAGAGTATTTTAATAATGTTTTCGGTGATGTTAGTAGCTGCTATTCGAACGATTCTTTTTCTATTCATGTCAGCATTTCGTATAGAGGTTATTATCTCAGCAATAGGATCCCTACCCATGATAAACTAAAATTATTATTTTTCGCTAGTTTTGATATAATCAACATACTCTTGGTTTTTGTTAATTAATTATTTTATTTGTTAGTTAATTAATTATTTTATTTGTTAATTAATTATTTTATTTAATCTCTGAATTTTCATTTTCTTATTATTTAATTAAAGGTATATGCGTGAAACACAATTTACTAATTAATTTGATTTGATTAATTCTATTTCGTTTTTATTCAACTAATTAAAATACTATAACTATAATACTAAATACTATAACTATATCATGGTCTCCTCTTAATCTGAAATTTTCTATCTTATATCGTCTAATTTTTTATCTTATAAGACCTCAGGTGCTAATGAAACAATTTTAGTAAAATTTAATTGTCTCAATTCCCGGGCAATTGCACCAAAAATTCGAGTTCCTTTTGGATTTCCCTCTTGATCAATGACAACTGCAGCATTGTCATCGTATCTTATTATTATACCGTTATTACGTTTAAGTTCTTTACAAGTACGTACAATTACAGCTCTGATTACTTCTGATCTTTCTAGAGGTGAATTTGGTGCTGCTTCCTTGATAACAGCAACAATAACGTCACCGATATGAGCATATCGGCGATTACTAGTCCCTATGATTCGAATACACATCAATTCTCGGGCTCCGCTGTTATCTGCTACATTCAAATGGGTCTGAGATTGGATCATATCATTTTTTTTTTTTTTTTTGTTATTTAAATGCAAAGGAAAAAAAAAGATATATTGTTTGTCCAAAACAAAAAAAGAAACTTCCACTTTTTTTTTAGTATACAAAAGGTCTTTTTCCTTTGGTTCTATATTCCTATTTTGAAATAAGGAATTGAGTTCGTATAGGCATTTTTGATGCTGCTATTGACATAGACTTTTTTGCGATATTTTCTGCTACTCCGCCCATTTCATAAAGTATTCTACCCGGTTTAACGACAGCTACCCAATATTCGGGAGATCCTTTCCCCGAACCCATCCGTGTTTCCGTAGGTCTTAAAGTAATGGGTTTGTCGGGAAATATACGTACCCATATTTTTCCACCGCGGCGTGCATTTCGTGTCATTGCTCGTCGTCCGGCTTCTATTTGTCTAGATGTAATCCAAGCAGATTCAAGTGCTTGAAGAGCATATTTTCCAAAACAAATACGATTTCCTCGAAAAGCTATTCCTTTCATTCTTCCTCGATGTTGTTTACGGAATCGGGTTCTTTTGGGGTTATAGTTGATGGTTCTTTCTCAATTCCATCTCTACTACAGAACCGGACATGAGAATTTCTTCTCATCCAGCTCCTCGCGAATGAAATGATTAAAAAAAAAATATCCATGTCTTTTACGAATAAAATAATATATTAAATCATCGTATTCTTTGAGATTTCACTTAATTTAGTTAAATCTATTTATTTTAATTTATTTATTACTTATTAGATCTATAAATCGTAGATTATTAGATTATTCGAATAGGATATTAGGTAGAATAGAATATTAGTAGAATAAAAATTTGTATCTATCTAATATATATAAATTAGAATCTATATTCTATTTTAGAGTTCTACTAGTTCTAGATCTAATAGTTCTAGATAGAAATAGAAAAAATTCTCTATAATTAATGTCTATAACTAGAATAATTTTTTCTATTTTATTTGTTTATTTTAGATAATCTTGTTTTTGTTATTTGTTATAATATAAGGTTGTAACAAATTTTTTTATATATTCGAATTAGGATATCAGATTTATCAAATTTAGCAATCAAAAACAATATAAAACAAATCTTCGCGGGCGAATATTTCCTCTTGCATATTTAGTCTTTCAATAGTTATTTTATTTGTAGAGGTAACCCATGATCTCTCATA